GCGAAAGGTTACACCTATGGTAGGTATGGGTCTGTATTGTAGGTCAACCCTACTACACTAGTACCAATAGGCGGCATAGAGGAAGAAGCACTACACCTAGGAATCAACAACACGAAAACTTTGTTATTAATGATTCCCTTTCTTTATCGGGATCGGAACTAAGAGAAATGGTTGGGACAACAAACATCCATCTTGTTCGTACTTTGGATACCCATATAACCATCGAAGATTGTTGAAGTGACTAATTCCTGGAAATTAAGGAGCGTTGAGAACAAAGAAATTGTTGAAGTTTACTTTTTTTTATCTAATACGAACACGCTTGATGGTAAGAAAAGATCTTTTGCAAGAGGGTTGGCTAGAGATTTCTTGTAAAAACATTAGCCCTGCTCAGTTCATAATGACAATCTTTCGACCTTTTTTTAATTCCACGGATTATTCTCATTATGCACATAAAGGAGGAGCCGTATGAGGTGAAAATCTCATGTACGGTTTTGGAACGGAGAATTCTTTGAATCGAATGACGACCGTAACGGATGTCGGCTCAATCCGAAGGAAATTATGCGGAGGCCTTACAGAATTATTATGAAGCTATGCGACTAGAAATTGATCCCTATGATCGAAGTTATATACTCTATAACATAGGCCTTATCCACACAAGTAACGGAGAACATACAAAAGCGTTAGAATATTATTTTCGAGCACTAGAACGAAACCCGTTCTTACCCCAAGCTTTTAATAATATGGCTGTGATCTGTCATTACGTGCGACTATCTCCACTATAGAAATAATAAAAGGAAAGAAAGAGCAAATACGCTAGTAAATAAATACGCTTAAATACGCTAGTAAAGAAAATACTAGAAAAAAAAAAAGGCTTTCTACATATTGCATCGTCCAAAAAACGATTTTTATCAGCTGTAACAAAAAAAGAAACTTCATAGAAGTCGAAATATGAAGAAATATATGCCTAGATACTTTATTCTATGGATAAAGATCTAATTGATAGAGGAAGCGCCGTAAAGATCAATTAGCGAGGTTTTGGGTCGATACAATAAACAAGAACTGCTTATTTATGTCATGATATGAGATAAAAATTAGGAATCGACTTATGTAATAGAGCCGACCCCCTAAGTTATTGAGCAGCGGTGTAGCATCAGATCCCAAAGACAGTAAGTCTTTTTTATGAGGAAGAAGTCTTTTTCAAGGATTCTATATAAATTTCTATATGATATGAAAACGAGATAGTTACCTTTCAGAAAAATCTAACGGACGATAGTCCCGAAACGCCTATGCTTTATTTTTCTGAAAGGTGGGAGAAAAGATAAAACTTCTTATTAATTTAATCAAAATTCAAGTTTGAAACTTATGGAATTAACCCCTTTTGGTTAACCCGAGACAAATCGATAGATCTATGAGAAATCTTATTCATCTTATTCACTTGGATATAGGGTAGGGTAAAAAAATGGGACACCAAAAGAATTGACTGCCGAGCCGTATGAGGTAGGAAACTCTCAAGTACGGTTCTAAGGAAAGGAATTGAACCGCCTATTTCGACCGGGGAGAACAGGCCATTCGACAGGGGGATTCAGAAATAGCGGAGGCTTGGTTCGATCAAGCCGCTGAGTATTGGAAACAGGCTATAGCGCTTACTCCTGGTAATTATATTGAAGCGCAGAATTGGTTAAAGATCACGAGGCGTTTCGAATAAGAACACGAGCTCTCTGTTTATTTATTATTTTAGGATTAGAAATTCTAATTAGAAATTAGAAAATTCTATTACTATTAAATTATATTCTTATTCTATTTTCTATTTCTATTAAATTTTAATTTCTATTAAATATTAAATCCATTTAATATTTAATTTAGTAATTAAATAATTTAATTAAATAAATTACCTTACCATTTAAATTATGAAATTCGATTTTCTATTCAATTTGAATATTTATATTTAAATAGTAAAATTTAAATAGTAAATTTAAATAGTAAAATAGTAAAAAATATTAATTTAATTGTAATTTTAATTGTTTGTTTTTGTTGGACCCATCGGTCAAATAAAATGGATCATTTCTCTCTCTGGGAAAAACCAATCAAAGAATTTCATTATATCCTTTCTAAAATCGTTCTATTTCGTCTGATATTTCGTTTCGTAAGGATAAGTAATCCACGGATATAGCAAAATAAAATATATATTTTCTGCTTCTATTAAAACTAATAAAAACCCCTCAAATGACTAAATATCGATACTGGAGTATCCCTTAGTAATGAATGCTCACGTGATTTGGGATAGAGTAATATTGTTTGTTCTATCTATGTAAGACAAAAAAAACTCCATCTCGGAACTTCTAATTAAGATATGAATACAATACACTGGTTGCAAAAAAAATTGTTTTTGCACCAATGTAAAAGTAAAGTCCAAAAAAGGTTTTATAAGATTAAAAAGGTCCGTTGAGCACCTCATGGATATGTCATAATAGATCCGAACACTTGCCCCGGATCGACTTCC